ACGCGCATTATTTTAATAATGTAAATAAACACATTTTAGACCCCAATAAAGCTACTAGAGGTTTTCCTGTTTCCGGGGGGTTTTCAGGAGTGATAGACATCTTAGGACTTTAGGGGGGTAGGGGGGTTTAACGCGCAGAAGCCGCGGTCTCTTAAATAAGTCAGGAGAAGGGGGTATCTTAGGTAAGTTAGGGGAAATTTTCACTACTTATGCTCTTGATATTAACGTATGTGGTTCTTTATAGATAATCCTTCAACACTCATACTATTTCCCTGCACGCAAGAAAAATGTTCAACCTTGTCTGTAACTACCGTGTGCACTGTGAAATGCCAGTTGAAAGGAAAAAAAAAAAGAGAACCCCTTGCCCGATGGAGTGAACGCTCGGCATGCTGGATGCTCCCGGGTATGTATTACCACCATTAACTTATGTCAGCGTCGATGAAAGTGTGAGGGATAATATCAAGTCATGGCCCTGAAGTAGGAACCAAATGCCAGGAATAATTCACTGTGTGAAACCCCCACGATTATTGTCCCTCACCCTCAATAACCGTTATCATTCAGTAATCAACTGATGGTCGGTTCTTATTACATTAAAGTATTGAGATTGTCGAGATGTTGAGTAAAGGTATAACTTGACTTATGAGTGTTCTGTTAGGACCATAAATTTCGCCCATCCCTGATTTTAATTATATTAACATTTCTCTAGGTGCTTTGTGTTTTCTTCGTTTTATGTTGATATATGAGGGGTTAAAACCTATTAATGTTGATAAAACATATATGTCCTTGAATGCCAGTGATATGGTTAATATAGATGTATGGTGTAAATACATATATGCATTGGCAGTACATTATGTACAAAGAATAGTTAAATTTAGAATCCTAGCTTTGGGAGCTAGGGGTAGGAGTTAGAATCTCCTTTCTTTGAGCAGTAGGGGGGATTTTAACCTCCGGCGTCCGGTTTACAAGACCGGCGCTCTGACGCTGAGCTACTAGTGCAAGATCATCCTAGGGCTTTGTTTTCTACTCAGCCCGCTAGTGGGGTTAAGACCAAGAAGAGAAAGAAGTACAGGAATGAGGCGATTTGTCCAATAATAATGAAGGGGTGTTCGACGGGCATGCCCCCAATTCATGTGAGAATGGCGACGTCTGCGATTAAGGTTCAGAATAAAAATTGTGTGAGGGGCCGGAACGTTAGTCCCCGTTGTTTTGAGGTGTGGAGGATTGGGACAACTATTAGCACAAGGATCGAGGCGAGAAGGGCCAGAACACCCCCTAGCTTGTTGGGGATTGAGCGAAGGATGGCGTAAGCAAACAGGAAGTATCATTCAGGCTTGATGTGTGGAGGGGTCACTAGGGGGTTGGCGGGGGTGAAATTATCGGGATCGCCAAGAAGGTTGGGTGAGAAGAGGGCGAGGGAGGTCAAGCCAATAAGGAGGGCTGCAAAGCCTAAGAGGTCTTTATACGAGAAGTAAGGGTGAAAAGAGATTTTATCTGCGTCGGAGTTCAGGCCCAGGGGGTTGTTGGAGCCGGTTTCGTGAAGAAATAAAAGATGGATGAGGGTTGCGCCTGCAATTACAAAGGGGAGTAAGAAATGGAAGGCAAAGAAGCGGGTGAGGGTGGCGTTGTCTACTGAAAAGCCCCCCCAGATTCATTGAACGAGGGTGTTTCCCACGTAGGGTACAGCGGACAAGAGGTTGGTAATGACGGTGGCCCCCCAGAAAGATATCTGTCCTCAAGGGAGGACATACCCGACGAAGGCGGTTGCTATAACGAGAAGTAACAAGACAACCCCGACGTTTCATGTTTCTTTGTAGAGATATGAGCCGTAGTAAAGGCCTCGTCCGATGTGCATATAAAGGCAGACAAAGAAAAAGGATGCGCCGTTGGCGTGGAGGTTTCGAATTAATCAGCCGTAGTTGACATCTCGGCAGATGTGGGCGACGGAAGAGAATGCTGTGGCGATGTCGGATGTATAATGTATCGCCAAGAAGAGCCCCGTTAGGAGCTGGGTGATTAAACAAAGGCCAAGTAGCGAACCAAAGTTTCATCAGACTGAGATATTGGAGGGGGCGGGGAGGTCTACTAGAGCGCCGTTTGCGATTTTTAGCAGGGGGTGTGTTTTTCGAAGGCTTGCCATTAAAGGTTCCTGTAGTTGAATTACAACGGTGGTTTTTCAAGTCATTAGTCCTGGTTAAAGTCCTGGCGGGAATTATGACCTATATTATGTCTTTATTTTTATTGGGGCTTGTTTTGGGGCTAGTTGCGGTTGCTTCTAACCCTTCTCCTTACTTTGCTGCTTTGGGCCTGGTGGTAGTAGCGGGGATGGGATGCGGGGTCTTGGTGGGGCATGGAGGGCCTTTTCTGTCGTTAGTTTTGTTCTTAATTTATTTGGGGGGAATATTAGTAGTATTTGCGTATTCAGCTGCATTGGCAGCTGAGCCCTTCCCGGAGACATGAGGGAGCCGGCCAGTGCTAGCTTACATGGTTATGTATGTAGTTGGGATGTGTGTCGTATCTAGCATGTTTTGAGGGGGTTGATTTGAGGCTTCTTGGGTGCCGGGAGATGAGCTTGGGGACTTTTCTGTGTTCCGGGGCGATATTGGTGGGGTGGCTCTAATATATTCGTGGGGGGGAGGGATGCTAGTGGTTAGTGCGTGGGTTCTACTATTGACGTTGTTTGTTGTGTTGGAGTTAACGCGGGGGCTTAGTCGCGGGTCTTTACGGGCAGTTTAGAGTATGAAGATAAGGGTAGATAAGACTAGAGTAAGTAGGAAAAGGGTGAGGTATGTTTTGATAAGGCCTTGTTGGGTGTTACTTGCCGTTGTAATGAGGGGAATGCTTGTTGAAGCAAGAGCTTTAGGCCCAATTTTTTCAAGTCAGGTTTGGTCAACTACTTGGCTGGCAACCGTTTGACCTAGAATCAAGTTGAGTTTGGGGGGAAGACGGTGGACAAGGGTTGGGAAATAGCCTAACATGTTGGAGAAGTGATGAGGGGTGAGGTTAGGGGTGATTTTAAACTGCTTGCTGGTTAGTGAGGCTAGCTCCAAGGCTAGGAGGAGGCCCAAAATTGTTACGGCTAGGGCGGCTAGTTTGAGGAGAGGGGGCATGGTTATTACAGGAGTTTTGAACGGTAGGATGTTTGAGGTAATTAACAGGCCGGCAATGATGCTTCCTCAGGCTAGCCGTTTGATAGGGTTAATTACGGCGGGGTTGTTTTCATTGATAGGAGAAAGTGAATTAAATCGCGGGTGGCCTATTGAAACAAAAAATACAACTCGAAGGCTGTAGATTGCTGTGAAGGAGGTGGCTAATAAGGTTAGAGTGAGGGCCCAGGCGTTTAGGTGAGATGTGTTAAGTGCTTCAATAATGGCGTCCTTCGAGAAAAAGCCTGCTAAGAAGGGGGTCCCTGTAAGGGCCAAACTTCCAATCGTTAGACAGGAAGATGTAAACGGGGCAAGATGATGTATTCCTCCCATTTTGCGGATGTCTTGCTCGTCGTTGAGGCTGTGGATAATTGATCCGGAGCATAGGAATAGCATGGCTTTAAAGAATGCGTGGGTGCAGATGTGTAGGAAGGCAAGTTGGGGTTGGTTCAGCCCAATTGTTACTATTATTAAGCCGAGTTGGCTTGATGTGGAAAAAGCCACGATTTTCTTGATGTCGTTTTGGGTGAGGGCGCAGGTGGCTGTAAATAGGGTGGTGAGGGCTCCCAAGCAGAGGCAAACAGTGGAGGCGGTTTGGCTTGTTTCTAGGAGGGGGCTCATTCGAACAAGAAGAAAAATTCCTGCCACAACTATTGTACTAGAATGTAGTAGGGCAGAGACCGGCGTAGGACCCTCCATAGCAGAGGGAAGCCAGGGATGAAGACCAAACTGTGCTGACTTACCTGTCGCGGCGACAATTAGGCCGAGGAGGGGGAGGGTTAGGTTGAAGTCTTTAGCAGTTGCAAAAATTTGTTGTATTTCTCAGGAGTTTACCGTAGTAGCTAATCATGCTATGGCAAAAATTAGTCCGACGTCCCCCACACGATTGTAGATCACGGCCTGGAGGGCCGCAGTGTTAGCGTCGGCGCGGCCGTATCATCACCCGATTAGTAGGAATGATATGATGCCCACGCCTTCTCAGCCGATGAACAGTTGAAAAAGGTTGTTTGCTGTGACTAAAATAATTATGGCAATAAGGAAGACAAGGAGGTATTTGAAGAACCGGTTTATGTATGGGTCGGCATGCATGTACCAAGTCGCAAATTCTAAGATAGACCAAGTAACATATAGGGCAATAGGGGTGAAAATCACTGAGTAGAAATCAAATTTAAAGCTAATGTTGACGTCGAAGGTCAGAGTGTTTATTCAGGTTCACGAAGTGATAATGGCTTCTGCTCCTTCATTAAAGAACAAAAAAAGGGGAAGTAAACTCACGAAAAAGGCAAGTTTTACGGATGTTTTTACGTGAGTCGAAGCTCATGAAGGGCTTTGAGGGTGTGGGCTTAGGGTCGTGAGAACAGGGTAGATCAGTAGTGAGAAGATAATAAGTAAGCTCGAGGTTATTATAAGAGAGGTGGGGTGCATAGCTGCTACTTGGATTTGCACCAAGAGTTTTTGGTTCCTAAGACCAACGGATGAGCTGTTATCCTTTAGAAGCGGGGGCGAGTGAGCCCTGGGGTTCAACCAAGGTCGCGGAGATTAGCAGTCTTCGGCGCTAGCGAGCCTCTCTCGGTGGATAAGGGGGCTTTAACCTCTGTTTCTAGAATCACAATCTAGCGTTTTGATTAAACTATATCTACAGGCAACCCACCCTCAGATTAGTTCGGGTTTAATGATGAGTAGGATAAGGGGGATGAGGTGGAGAGCTATAACCAGGTGCTCTCGGGTGTGTGAGGGGTCGAGGGCCATTATGTGTTGTGGAAGTGGGCCTCGTTGGGTTATGAGGAACATATACAGGGAATAGCTTGCTGTGATTAGCATGCCTCCTCCTGTGAGGGCAAGTGTTCACCAGGATCAGTTAAATAGTGAGGTAACGATTATTAGCTCTCCTATGAGGTTGGGAAGCGGAGGAAGGGCCAGGTTTGCGAGGCTGGCAATAAACCATCAGGCGGTTATTAAGGGAAGAACCATTTGGAGGCCCCGGGCTAAAAGTATTGTTCGACTGTGGGTGCGTTCGTAATTTGTGTTTGCTAGGCAGAAGAGGGCTGAGGAAGTGAGACCGTGGGCAATCATTAGGATGAGTGCGCCGGCAAAGCCTCAGGGGGTTTGAATAAGGATTCCTCCCACGACCAGGCCCATGTGGCTGACTGAGGAATAGGCAATGAGGGACTTCAGGTCTGTTTGGCGTAGGCAGATAGAGCCCGTTATAATGACCCCCCATAGGGCAAAGATAATAAAAGGGTAGCTCAGTTCTTTGGTAAGTGGCTCTAGTATTGCTACAATACGTATCATCCCGTATCCGCCTAGTTTCAGGAGGACTGCAGCAAGGACTATTGAGCCTGCGACGGGGGCTTCAACATGTGCTTTCGGGAGTCACAAGTGTACGCCGTACAGGGGTATTTTTACTAAAAATGCCAGGAGACAGCCCGCCCATCATAATTTGTCGGCATAAGTGGTGAGGAGAATCGGGTCTGAGTACTGAAGTGTGAGCAGCGATAAAGTGCCCGTGCTATTCTGTAGTAACAGAAGGGCCACAAGGAGGGGAAGGGACCCAGCTAGTGTATAAAATAGAAAGTAAATGCCAGCATTAAGGCGTTCTGTCTGATTGCCCCATCGTGTAATGATGATTAAAGTTGGAATTAGGGTGGCCTCAAATATAACGTAAAACATAATGACCTCAGTGGCGCCAAAGGCTATAATAAGAAAAGCCTGGAGGGATGTAAGGAGGGTGAGGTATATGCGTTGTCGATTAATAGGCTCAAGGGCTGTGTGGTTTTGGCTTGCGAGGATCATTAAAGGTAGGAGTCAGCATGTGAGCACAAGGAGGGGGGTAGAAAGGGGGTCTGTGGCTATGTAGGCATTAAGGGAGGATCAGCCTGTTTCCGAGAGGTTTTTTAGCCAAGATAGGCTGAAGGTTGCAATAATTAGGCTGTGGGCGAGAGTGGAGGGCCAAAGTCATTTGGCGGGGGCTAGCCAGGCTGTTGGGACAAGCATAAGTGTTGGGATGAGAATTTTTAGCATTGTAGAAGATTAAGGCTTTGTAGGCGATCTGTGCCGTGGGTTCGGGCCGTAGCTACGAGCAGGGCGAGGCCTGCGCTTGCTTCACAAGCCGAGAATGCCAGTAGGAGCATTGGGGCAGCGGAAAAGCTGGTTGAGCCCAACTGTAGGGTTCAGAGAGAGAGGGCAATAAAAAGAGAGAGCATCATTCCTTCTAAACATAGTAGGGCTGAGAGGAGATGAGTGCGGTGGAATGCCAGCCCGGAGAGGCCTAGTAAAAAAGCGGATGAGAAAGCAAAGTGAACGGGGGTCATTAAACAGTTGTGGACTCTAACCACAAGTTTTTGAGCCGAAATCAAAGGTTTTTCTTAAACTAACAGTCTATTCAGCCCATTCTAGGCCTCCCTGTATTCATTCGTAGATTAGTCCAAGGATAAGAAGGGCGAGCACGGCAGTGGCCCACAGAAAGGTGAGCAGAGGCGAGGCTAACTGGTCCCCTCAAGGGAGCGGAAGAAGAAGGGCAATTTCTAGGTCGAAGAGAAGAAATAAGATGGCAACGAGAAAAAATCGGAGGGAAAACGGGAGCCGGGCGGAGCCCAGGGGGTCGAACCCGCATTCGTAGGGGGAGAGCTTTTCATGGTCGGGTGTTATTTGGGGTAGTCAGAAGGAGACGATTGCTAGGATGACTGAAAGTAGGAGGGCAATAGTAATTACTGTTGTAACCAGGTTCATTATCTTTCCTTGGGCTTTAACCAAGACCAGGTGATTGGAAGTCACTTATACTTGCTTTAATACTAGAAAGATTATGAGCCTCATCAGTAGATGGAGATATACAAGAAGAGCCAGACAACGTCTACAAAGTGTCAGTATCAAGCAGCTGCTTCAAAGCCAAAGTGGTGTTCGGATGTAAAGTGGTATTGGACCTGACGCAATAAGCAGACTGCTAAGAAGGTGGACCCGATGATTACATGTAGTCCGTGGAACCCCGTTGCTACAAAGAAGGTGGATCCGTAGACGCCGTCTGCAATTGTAAATGGGGCTTCGTAGTACTCTAAGGCTTGGAGAAAAGTGAAATAAAAGCCTAGTAGAATCGTTAGGGCCAAGGATTGGATGGCTTGTTTTCGTTCCCCTTCTATGATGCTGTGGTGGGCCCAAGTGACTGTTACCCCCGATGCTAGGAGGACGGCTGTGTTGAGTAAGGGGACTTCAAAGGGGTCTAAAGGGGTGATACCTGTTGGTGGCCAGCAGCCGCCTAGTTCGGGGGTAGGAGCAAGGCTGGCGTGATAGAAAGCTCAAAAGAATCCTAGAAAGAAGAAAACTTCGGAGGTAATGAACAGGATTATCCCGTAGCGAAGGCCTTTCTGTACGGGGGGCGTGTGGTGCCCTTGGAATGTACCTTCTCGAATGATGTCTCGTCATCACTGGTATATTGTCAGAAGTAAGAGGATTGTGCCGAGGGTTATAAGAGTTGTTGAATGGAAGTGGAATCAGGTTGCAAGGCCTGATGTTATAAGCAGAGCAGCAATTGCGCCTGTGAGGGGTCAGGGGCTGGGGTCAACTATGTGGTAAGGGTGTGCTTGATGTGCCATTAGACGTTTTCTTGTAGGTAGAGGGTTAAGAGAAGGACAAATACGTAGGCTTGGATTATTGCGACAGCCACCTCTAGAAGGGTAAGAAGGACTAGGACAGTAGATGTAAGGATTGCAACAGTTGGTATTAAAGGCAGGAGAACAAAAGCGGCAGTAGCAATCAGTTGAATTAGCAGATGGCCTGCTGTTAAGTTGGCGGTTAGTCGTACCCCCAGGGCAAGGGGTCGAATAAATAGGCTAATTGTTTCGATAATGATTAGTACGGGGATTAGGGGTCCTGGGGTCCCTTCTGGCAGTAGATGGCCTAGGGCGTGTGTAGGCTGGTTCCGCATACCAATAATAACGGTGGCAAGTCAAAGGGGGACGGCAAGGCCAAGATTAAGGGAGAGCTGGGTTGTAGGCGTAAAAGTGTACGGAAGGAGGCCTAACATATTAAGAGTAATTAAGAAAATTATTAACGAGGCCAAAAGGGCGGCTCATTTATGGCCCCCGAGGCTTAGGGGGAGGAGGAGTTGTTGGGTGAAGCGGTTGATGAATCAGCCTTGGAGGGCAAGAAAACGGTTGTTTAATCATCGCGTTGTAGGGGTTGGGTAGAGAACTCAGGGTAAGGTAAGGGCGAGGGCTATCAAGGGGATTCCTAGGTATGTGGGGCTCATAAATTGATCAAAGAAGCTTAGTGTCATGGTCAGGTTCAGGGTTCTGTTTTAGGTTTTTCTGTGCTTTGAAGGGTTGGTTCGTTTGGGAAGGTATGGGCTGTAATTTTAGCGGGGATAACGGTTAGAAAGACTAGTCATGAAAAGACTAGGATGGCGAATCAGGGTGCGGGATTGAGCTGAGGCATGTCGCTAGGGGTGGGCGGGAACCACCAGTCTTTAGCTTAAAAGGCTAACGCTAGGCCCTATTTAGCTTCTTAGCGAGGCGTCTTCAAGTATTCGGGACGATCAGTTCTCAAAGTGTTCTAGCGGGACTGCCTCAACAACGATAGGTATAAAGCTGTGGTTAGCTCCGCAGATTTCAGAGCATTGGCCATAGAAGACCCCTGGGCGGGAGGCAATGAAGGCTGTTTGGTTTAATCGACCTGGGACTGCGTCTATTTTTACGCCCAGGGCAGGGACGGCCCATGAATGAAGTACGTCATCAGCAGAGACTAAAACTCGAATGGGGGATTCTACTGGGATAACCATACGGTGGTCGGCTTCCAAGAGGCGGAATTGACCGGGGGTTAAGTCTTGGGTCGGAATCATATAAGAGTCAAACCCTAGGTCTTCGTAGTCGGTGTATTCGTAGCTTCAGTACCATTGGTGGCCCACAGCTTTAATTGTGAGGAGGGGGTTATTAATTTCGTCCATTAGGTAGAGGATACGAAGTGAGGGGAGTGCAATGAGGATAAGAATTACTGCAGGAAGGACTGTTCAGATAATTTCAATTTCTTGGGAGTCTAGAATGTATTTGTTAGTTAGTTTGGTGGAGACTATAGCCACAATAATGTAAAGTACTAGCGTGCTGATTAAGAACACGATTATTAAGGCGTGATCGTGAAAATGAAGAAGTTCTTCTATTACAGGTGAAGCTGCATCTTGAAATCCTAGTTGTGACGGATGGGCCATGAGATACAAGACACGCGGGGGTCTAACCCGCAATTCTGCCTCGACAAGGCAGTGTAATGGACTATTTTACTAGTGTCTTATAAAGAAAGTGACAGAGCGGTTATGTGGTTGGCTTGAAACCAACCTATGGGGGTTCAACTCCTCCCTTTCTCGTTAGGTTGATTGGACTTGAACAAAAGCAGGCTCTTCAAATGTGTGGTAAGGGGGAGGGCAGCCGTGCAGTCATTCTACGTTGGTTGCTGTAAGTTCAACTGCTAAAACTTCACGTTTGGCAGCAAAGGCTTCTCAGATAATAAATAGGAACATAATGACGGCCACTAAGGAGATTAATGAGCCAATAGAGGATACCGTATTTCAGAGGGTGTAGGCATCAGGGTAGTCAGAGTAGCGTCGAGGCATGCCGGCGAGGCCTAAGAAATGTTGGGGGAAAAAGGTTAGGTTTACTCCCACAAATATTACTCCGAAGTGGATTTTTGTTCAAGTGCTGTGGAGGGTGTAACCTGAGAATAAGGGGAACCAGTGAACAAAGGCAGCAACAATGGCAAATACTGCTCCTATAGAGAGTACATAATGGAAGTGGGCTACTACATAGTAGGTGTCGTGAAGCACAATGTCAAGAGAGGAGTTGGCTAGGACGATCCCTGTTAAACCTCCAACTGTGAAAAGAAAGATGAACCCGAGGGCTCATAGTAGGGGGGTTTCTCATTTGATTGAGCCTCCATGAAGAGTGGCAAGTCAGCTAAACACTTTTACACCGGTGGGAATTGCAATGATTATTGTGGCAGATGTAAAGTATGCGCGGGTGTCGACGTCTATGCCTACCGTGAACATGTGGTGGGCCCAAACGATAAACCCTAGAAGACCGATGGCCATTATAGCCCAGACCATACCCATGTAGCCGAAAGGTTCTTTTTTACCAGAATAGTAGGCGACAATGTGTGAGATTATTCCAAAGCCGGGGAGGATAAGAATATACACTTCGGGGTGGCCAAAGAATCAGAACAGGTGTTGATATAGGATGGGGTCCCCTCCTCCGGCTGGGTCAAAGAAAGTTGTATTGAGGTTTCGGTCTGTAAGGAGCATGGTGATACCGGCGGCAAGGACGGGGAGAGAGAGGAGGAGCAGAACGGCGGTGATTAGGACTGCCCACACAAATAAGGGGGTCTGGTATTGGGAGATAGCGGGGGGTTTCATATTAATGATGGTTGTAATAAAGTTGATGGCACCAAGGATTGAGGAGATACCTGCTAAATGTAGGGAAAAAATAGTGAGATCTACAGAAGCCCCAGCATGGGCTAGGTTCCCGGCTAGGGGAGGGTATACTGTTCAGCCTGTACCAGCGCCAGCTTCTACTCCTGAAGAAGCTAGAAGTAGAAGAAACGAAGGGGGAAGAAGCCAAAAGCTCATGTTATTTATGCGAGGGAATGCTATGTCGGGGGCCCCAATCATTAGGGGAATTAATCAGTTTCCGAAGCCTCCAATTATAATTGGTATTACTATAAAGAAAATTATTACGAAGGCATGGGCCGTAACAATGACGTTATAAATTTGGTCGTCCCCTAGCAGGGCTCCGGGCTGGCTTAGTTCTGCTCGGATTAAAAGGCTTAAGGCTGTGCCTACTATTCCAGCTCAGGCACCGAATACTAGATAAAGGGTGCCAATATCTTTGTGATTAGTCGAGAAAAATCAGCGTGTGATGGCCACAGGTAGGATGGCTGAGTTTTAAGCGGTGGGTTGTAGCCCCATATACAGAGGTTCGAGCCCTCTTCTTATCAAGCCCTGAGGTGTAATACATATTAGATTGCAAATCTAAAGTGGCAGGCTAGCGTCTGCTGGGGCTTTCCCCCGCCTTTGCCCGCCTGGACAGGCGGGGGAAAATAGGTGGATGCTCGCTGGTTTGAGCGTTTAGCTGTTAACTAAAAGTTTGTAGGATCGAGGCCTGCCCACCTAGAAAGGCTTTAGCTTAATTAAAGTGTCTGTTTTGCATGCAGGAGATGTGGGGTAGTGTCCCGCAAGCCTTATCAGGGACTGGGAGATTTTCACTCTCGCTTAGGGCTTTGAAGGCTCTTGGTCTTGTGTTAACCTAAGTCCCTTATAGGGTCAATAATGCCACCATGGTTGGGGTAACAGGGAGGAGGAGGAGAGCAGTTATGGTCGAAGTAGCTAGGGGAAGGGTGAGTTGCGTTGATTTAAATCGCCACGGGGCAGGGCCTGTTGAAATATTAGGGGATATGGTGAGGGCTATTGCGTAGGAGAGGCGGAGGTAAAAGTATAAGCTAAGAAGGGCAGTTAAGGCAGCAAGGGTGGCTGTTGAGGCCAAGTCCTGCTTGGCGAGCTCCTGGAGAATGAGTCACTTTGGCATGAAGCCGGTAAGTGGGGGGAGCCCCCCCAAAGAGAGAAGCACTAGGGGTGTTAAGGCTGTTAATGCAGGGGCTTTTGCCCAGGATGTGGCTAAGGCGTTTACATTTGTAGAGCTATTTAACTTAAAGATAAGGAAAGTGGCGGAGGTCATCAGAATATAGGTTGCTAACGTTAAAGCGGTGAGGGAGGGAGAAAACTGTAAAATTAGGATTATCCAGCCCAGGTGAGCAATCGATGAGTAGGCGAGGATCTTGCGTAGTTGGGTTTGATTTAGACCTCCTCAGCCCCCAATAAGGGTGGAGGTAAGGCCCAATGTGATGAGGATCAGGGAGTTTGTTGGTTGAATTTGAATTAACAGAGCGAAGGGGGCCAGTTTTTGTCAGGTTGATAGAACAAGGCCTGTGGTTAGGTCCAAGCCTTGGAGCACTTCAGGGAGTCATGCGTGGACCGGGGCAAGCCCAAGTTTCAGCGCCAGGGCGAGGGTAATGAGGGTAACCGGGAGAGGGTGGGATATGTGTTGAATGTCCCATTGTCCCGTAATTCAGGCATTGGTGGTGCTGGCAAAGAGTAGTATGGCGGCTCCAGTTGCTTGCGTAAGAAAATATTTGGTGGTCGCTTCAACAGCCCGCGGATGGTGGTGTTGGGCTATTAAAGGAAGAATGGCTAGGGTGTTGATTTCAAGCCCTATCCAGGCTAGAAGCCAGTGAGAGCTCGCGAATGTAATTGTTGTGCCCAGGCCGAGCCCAAACAGAAGGGTGGCTAAGATGTAGGGGTTCATTAGCAAAGGAAGGAGTTTAACCAACATGTTTGGGGTATGGGCCCAAAAGCTTAATTAGCTGACTTTACTAGGAAGTGGTGTAGTGGAAGCACTAAGAGTTTTGATCTCTTCAGGTAGGGTTCGAGTCCCTTCTTTCTAAGGAGTTGGGGGGACTCTAACCCCCATAGTACACTCTATCAAAGTGGCCCTTTGCTTCAGGCACAACTCCTTTTCTACAGCTGTGGGGGAAGGCCAGCGAATGCAATCGGGAGCGCAAGGTGTCAAATCACCAGCGCAAGTGTAAGGGGGAGGAAGTTTTTTCAAATTAGATGTATGAGTTGGTCATATCGGAATCGGGGGTAAGATGCTCGAACTCAGAGAAAGACGACTGATAAAAGGGCTGCCTTTGTTATTAAATTGATGGCTGTAAGTTCCGGGATTGTGGGAATGTGGGAAGCCCCTAAAAAGAGGGTGGCGGAAAGGGTATTTATGAGCAAGATGTTTGCGTATTCGGCTAGAAAAAATAATGCGAAGGGGCCTCCTGCATATTCAACATTAAAGCCGGAAACTAGCTCAGACTCGCCTTCGGTGAGATCAAAGGGGGCTCGGTTGGTTTCGGCTAATGTGGAGATGTACCACATTGCAGCCAAGGGTCAGGCTGGTATAATCAATCAAATGCTTTCTTGGGCGACGTTGAATGTCTGTAAGGTAAAACCGCCCGTAAAAATAATGATGCTTAGAAGAATGAGGCCTAGACTAACCTCATAAGAAATGGTCTGTGCTACGGCGCGTAGGGCCCCAATAAGTGCATACTTTGAATTCGAGGCTCAGCCGGACCCAAGGATGGAGTAAACTGCTAGACTAGAGAGGGCGAGAATAAATAAAATGCCTAGGTTGAGGTCAATAACGGGGTAGGGCAGGGGCATAGGAGCTCACAACGTAAGGGCGAGGGTGAGGGCTAGTATGGGGGCAAGGAGGAAGAGAACGGGGGAGGCGGTGGACGGCCGAACGGGCTCTTTAATGAATAGTTTTACTCCGTCGGCAATAGGTTGTAGGAGTCCGTAGGGGCCAACAATATTTGGGCCCTTCCGTAGTTGCATGTAGCCTAATACTTTTCGCTCGAGAAGTGTGAGAAAGGCTACGGCTAGTAAGACAGGAATGATGAAAGTAAGGGGGTTGATTACATGTGTAATGAGGGCGGAGATCATAGTTAAGGAGAGGACTTGAACCTCTGTAGAAAGGGCTTAGGTCTTTTGCATTTGCCGGGCTCTGCCACCTTAACATGCCGTTTTCTTAGGCGGCGGGGCATGCCCAGTTGCCTATTTTAGTTGTCTTCATTAGGTGGGGGTGAGGCGTGCCTGAGGTATAGGCCTCTTCTTTTCGGTCCTTTCGTACTAGAAAAGAGCATGTCATAGATAGAAACTGACCTGGATTACTCCGGTCTGAACTCAGATCACGTAGGACTTTAATCGTTGAACAAACGAACCCTTAATAGCGGCTGCACCATTAGGATGTCCTGATCCAACATCGAGGTCGTAAACCCCCTTGTCGATATGGGCTCTAAAAGGGGATTGCGCTGTTATCCCTAGGGTAACTCGGTCCGTTGATCGGCACTGCCGGATCTTGCTGGTCAGATATTCTGTTACTTAGAGTTGTAGCTCTTAGTTTTAGGAGGGGTGCTCCCATTCCACATGGGGGTTTTATATTTCCCCGCGGTCGCCCCAACCAAAGACATTAGGGCAGGGTTCATTTGGTTTAGCCTTTTATTGAAGGGTTCTTAAACATGAGCTGTCTTGGTGTCTAAAGCTCCATAGGGTCTTCTCGTCTTATGGGTGTATTCCCGCTTCTGCACGGGAAGATCAATTTCATTGACTTAAAAGAGGAGACAGTTAAGCCCTCGTTATGCCATTCATACAGGTCTTCATTTAAAAGACAAGTGATTGCGCTACCTTCGCACGGTCAAAATACCGCGGCCGTTAAACATATAGTCACAGGGCAGGCGGGACCTCTTATTTTTTGTTTTTGCAAGAGGCGATGTTTTTGGTAAACAGGCGAGGCTTTGTGTTTGCCGAGTTCCTTCTCTTTCTTTTAGTCTTTCCCTAGGGGGCACACCTGTGTGGGGTTAACGGTTGGTTCTTGGAGGTTTTTCTAGTTGTCTATTCCATGTTTCATTGCCCTCTTTGTTTGGGGCCGTTAAGGGTCGGTGGCTTGTCCGTTCCGACTTACACGCGTGCAGGGAGAGAGGCGTAAGCTCTCTTATTACTCATATTAGCATAGTCTCTTTCATGGGGGCATGAAAGGGCCTGGTAGTATTAGGGGACTAAGATTATATGGTCAGGATAAGTAGGATTATAAGGGATGTCTGAGCTTTAACGCTTTCTATAGGGATGGCTGCTTTTAGGCCCACCCAAACATTGTGCCTTTAACTTGCTAGGATCTTTATCCTCCTGTAAAAGTTGTGTCTTGTTTCAAAGGGGCTGTACCCCCTTTGACTAACTCTCGCGGCTTCTCCAAAGTTTATCAGAAAAGGTAAGTCTATTGTGAAAAAAGAATCCGGGAGGCTGAACTTCTATTCAATTCCCAGGCAACCAGCTATAACTAAGTTCGGTAGGTCTATCACCTCTACTCAAAGCTCTTCCCACTCTTTTGCCACAGAGACGGGTTGGCCCTATTAATAGGCTGTCTTGGAGTAGCTCACTTAGTTTCGGGGTGTCAAACTAAAATTCATTTTGCTTGGGCAACACTGGCTAAAGCATGATGCAAAAGGTACGAGGCTTAATCTCTGCTTTTCTAAGCTTTACTGGGTTGTTTCATTTCTCTTTCAGCGTTCCCTTGCGGTACTTTCTCTATTGCTCCGGAGGCCCTTTTCTGTCGCCCATACTCAGGGGGAAAAATGGTTTGTTTAATGGTTATTCGTAAATTTGGGGTTATTAATATTGAGTTGTTGTTGTTGATTGGACGGGCTAGCTGTTAAGCATCAGGGCGACCCGATTTGCACGGGTGACTTCTCAGTGTAAGGGAGATGCTTTTCTGTCTTAGCTACACTCTGATTTTTCCAAGTGCACCTTCCGGTACACTTACCATGTTACGACTTGCCTCCCCTTTGCAGTTCTAGGGTTTTAGTTAATTAGTTTGTGAGCTTGGGGAGAGTGACGGGCGGTGTGTGCGCGCTTCAGGGCCAATTTCAGCGGAACGCTCTATTTCCTGCTTACTGCTAAATCCTCCTTCAGATGTTTTTTCAGTGCATCGTCCGTATTCACTAGTTGTAGGGAATGTAGCCCATTTCTTCCCTTTCCATACGCTACACCTCGACCTGACGTTTTGGGCTGTGCCAATTTTGCTTACTATTAGACCTTCACAGGGTAAGCTGACGACGGCGGTATATAGGCGGGGAAAACAAGAAAAGGTGAGGTTGAACGGGGGTTATCGGTTCTAGAACAGGCTCCTCTAGGTGGATCTAAAGCACCGCCAAGTCCTTTGGGTTTCAAGCTGATGCTCGTAGTTCCCAGGCGGATAGTGGGTGTAGGGCACTATCAATGTTTAGGGCTAGGCATAGTGGGGTATCTAATCCCAGTTTGTACCATAGCTCTCGTGGGTTCAAGAGAAATAAAGCTACTTTCGTAATTGAGCTTCTAACCTTCGGGTGCGTATAACTGCCTTGAGGGTGTTCGGCTTTAGTATTTATGATTCTTTAACCACTCTTTACGCCGGTAACTGTCAACTTGGGCCTCTCGTATAACCGCGGTGGCTGGCACGAGTTTTACCGGCCCTGTTAGCTTTAACTAAGTCAAGTTTTCACTTATGGCTTAATGTTTATCACTGCTGAGTTCCCTTGAGGGTGTGGCTTAGCAAGGTGTCATGGGCTAAATAAAATGTGCCTGATACCAGCTCCTTGCTCCCGGGCGGGGAGCTGTAGGGCATTCTCACAGGGGGGCGGATACTTGCATGTGTAAGTTTAGCTACAGTTGACAGTAAAGTCAGGACCAAGCCTTTGTGCTCACGGAACTTTCTAGGGTTCATCTTAACATCTTCAGTGTTATGCTTTAGTTAAGCTACGTTAGC